TAAGGTATACGAAGAAAAAGCCTATTTTACTATTTTACATTGTTGACACTAAAACTTACGAAAGAGAAAGAGATTCGTTTTTCAACAAGGTTTAGCTTGCCCACAATATTCCCTAGATCTAGGTGAAAAACTCCAAAGAGTTATTCACCGGGCTCATATCTTTGACTTCTTAAATTCATTGTTAGGTATACCAAACAAAAGGAGTATCCCTAACTTAACCCCTTGATTATGGACAGGGAAATTCATATGGAATTTCCCTCTGAAGGTTAATCACGAAAGGTTGGTTTGTTTATCCACGCTTAGAAGGGGATCAATCCGATCACTTGAAAGCCTTTTTATTTCAGTTTTTTGTTCTGCTTTAAATGATTTCTGTGAGTGAGTTTCTAGGAAAAATTTTGTTTCGATGAACTAACCAGTCAGTTACAAGTACCAAAAGAGAATGAAGAAATGAAAATTATACTGTATTTCCCGTTTTCATTTTATAGGGCTTTAGGGCTATACGGACTCGAACCGTAGACCTTCTCGGTAAAACAGATCAAACTTTTTATTATCAAAATGATCTGAACTGTTTCAAAGACCCAACATGCATCTTTTTTTGCATTGGGCTCTTTCATTAACTGAAAGAAATATCAGCTAATCCACCATATTTTTTCTTGATAGAAAAATAAGATAAGGAGATGGCTCCATGTGCTCTGATTCATTATTTGGGATTCTGATCTAGGAGCACTACCAAGGTGTTTCAAGGGTGGGGTTATCTTGACGTAGGTCTGCCTCCGGCCTAGATCGTTTTAAGTTAAATGAAGTTTCTATCGTTCGTCTTAAGATGAAAATCAAATATGAAACTTCATACACCTTAAAGTTCATAAGACGAAAAGAGATTTTTTGAGGACCTTATACTCATTATGACTAGCATTGAATGTACTGGTATTCACCTTATCAATATCTCAAATCGATGGTGAGGCTTCTTTGATACCTAAAAGGGCATCAAAATTGGACCGAACCATTTGTCAGGCTATTGTTCCCTCAAAGTTATGGAGTAAGACATCGATTTCTCAATAAGATCAATGAGTGTATGATGGACTCCCCTGAAAAACATTGGCGCGCGTGTAAACGAGGTGCTCTACCGACTGAGCTATAGCCCTTACTGCTTGTGATGCGTATTTTATCATGTATATAATTTCTTGTCAAGATGAATATTCTATGATCAACATCCTAAATTTTTGAATGGTATTGCTTAGATTATTATTGATATTATTATTATAATTATTATTGCTTAGAAGGAATATGATATTTATAATCCATGGATGGATGGATGGGTTCCATTTGGTTCTCTTTGGGAGAATAAACGACCTACTTAACTCAGTGGTTAGAGTATTGCTTTCATACGGCGGGAGTCATTGGTTCAAATCCAATAGTAGGTAGAACTTATTAGATACCATTGACTCCGGTATCTAATAAGTTTTTTGCCCCACTCTCCCTTATTTTTATTGATTTCTCTTTCATTTTTGAATTGCGTTGTATCAAAATTGGATTCACTTAACAGAATCCAATCAAAACGGGGGAACCTCTTTTGATTATTCGAACGCATCAACTAGTTATGAAATCGCATTGACCGCCTCTACTCTTGTCCTAGCTCGTCGGAGAGCTAGATTTGCCTCAATTATTTGTCTCTTTCCTTCAGCTTTTCTCAAATTAGCTTCTGCTATTTCAAGAGTTTGCTGAGCTTCTTGCGGATCAATATCACTACCCTTTTCCGCATCATTTACTAAAACAGTGATCTCATTATTGCCTATTCTAGCAAAACCACCCATCAAAGCCATGGTTAACCACTGGTCCGTAAGGCGTATTCTTAAAATTCCTATATCTACAGCTGTAGCAATAGGAGCATGATTTAGTAATACGCCAATTTGACCACTATTCGTAGATAAAATGATTTCGTTCACATCTGAATCCCAAACAACTCGATTAGGGGTCAGTACACAAAGATGTAAGGTCATTTCTTCAAATTGCTCTCCATTTCTAAGTTCATAGCCTTCGCGGTAGCTTCATCGATATTACCTACCAAATAAAAGGCCTGCTCAGGAAGACCATCTAATTCTCCGGAAAGGATCAATTGAAACCCTCTAATGGTTTCTGCTAGACCAACATATTTCCCTGGAGAACCGGTAAATACTTCGGCTACAAAAAAGGGTTGTGATAAGAAACGCTCAATTTTTCGCGCTCTTGCTACAGTTAATCGATCCTCTTCGGATAATTCGTCCAACCCTAGGATCGCTATAATGTCCTGAAGCTCTTTATAACGTTGTAAGGTTTGCTTAACTCTTTGCGCAGTTTCATAATGTTCCTCACCAACGATCCGAGGTTGAAGCATGGTTGAAGTTGAGTCTAAAGGATCTACTGCTGGATAGATACCTTTGGCAGCTAATCCTCTTGATAGTACGGTAGTAGCATCTAAATGTGCAAATGTCGTAGCAGGAGCGGGATCGGTCAAATCGTCTGC